GAAAATCTTTTTTTAGATTAGTTTACTCAACTCACGAGTTGCTCAATAAATCTGTTGATTTTGAATCGCAGGATGGGTAGATGTCACAGATGATGAATTGATTTCTTACCTATGTCACTATATTTTTGTTCGTCTGTAATGATTGATTGATTGATGAATCAAAAATTTTCAATTGTATCTTTCAAGTGGTATTTTTGCTTATCTTCCTATTTTTCTCTCAAAAATGGAAACTTAGGGAAGTGCTTTATAAACATATGTAGAAAAAGAACATATTTGACTTAGCTTCTTTATGCCCACTATAACTAGTTATTTCGGTTTTCTACTAGTGGCTTTAACTACAACCTCAGCTCTATTTATCGGTCTAAGTAAGATACGACTTATTTGATTTGAAATTATGAAATGAATTGGAAATTTTGGGGTATTCTAGATATTCTATAGTTCCTTACGATGTCAATTTCCAATTCTTGATCGTTGAGATTCAAGGTCAATACAGATGAATATTTAAGGATAGATATTACCTCCTCTTTTCCCTTTCAAACAAATTAAAATGATTGAAGTTTTTCTATTTGGAATTGTGTTAGGTCTAATTCCTATTACTTTGGCTGGATTATTCGTAACTGCATATTTACAATACCGACGTGGTGATCAGTTGGACCTTTGATTCATTAACATCTCTTTTTTTTTTTATTGACCTCCTATTTCTTTGTTTTAATCCTAATCCACAGGAGGTCAAATTCAGACTTTAGATTGCTGTTCAATTATTTCAGTGTCATTTTCGATCTAACCAGAATGGAATCACGCTCTGTAGGATTTGAACCTACGACATCGGGTTTTGGAGACCCGCGTTCTACCGAACTGAACTAAGAGCGCTTTATTTTCATAAATGATTTTATGTGACCCCAATACATCTTGCATGGATATACTAAATCCATATATATATCATATACTATATATTGATATTGATATAGTATATGATATTGAGTATGTATGTACAATTTGAATCGGTCTCAATTGATTCCCTGTTACTGTTCATACGATAAGTAATAGTTAGGGATAGGGATGACAGGATTTGAACCCGTGACATTTTGTACCCAAAACAAACGCGCTACCAAGCTGCGCTACATCCCTTTCAATTGGTTTCCAGTGTCATTGTAAAAAATCTTTGTCTTGTTTTCCACATTTTTCCTTTCTCTGTTGATATATATATATCAATTATCTTGTCAATTATCCTGGCATTTTTTTCTTTCTTTTTAGTTTCATATCCTATAATATAGAATATGAAAAAGAAAAAGATTCTATAGAATAAAATAAAAATAAGAAAAGAATATATATTAAATAGAATCTCAAAAAATATTTATAAAAAATATTCAAAATAGAAAATAGAATAACAAAATAGAGAATAGAATAATTAAAAATATTCTATTAATCAAATTTGATCAATAAAATTCATAATAGAATTAAATAAAATAATAATATATATTATAATAATATATATAGAATATATATATAAATAGTAAGTAATAGAATTAAGAATTAAGAATAATAAAATTATTAAAATAATGAAAATAATAATAAATTATTATGAAATAAAAATAAATAGGAAATTCCCGGAAAAAGATTTTTAGGGAATGCTCGAGCAGAAATAGACATCTTTTTTTGTTAAAAAAATCGAATGAATTGTTATACATTTCAATTTGAATTAGGAATTATGCCGACAAATACAAGTAGTTATTAACTAAGTAACCATCTGATCATAGTCCTATATGTAATTATATTATGTAATTATATTATGTATTACAAATTACAATAAAGAAAAAAAGAAGGAGGATTTTAAATGCGAGATCTAAAAACATATCTCTCCGTGGCACCAGTGGTAAGTACTTTATGGTTCGGGGTTTTAGCGGGTCTCTTGATAGAGATCAATCGTTTATTTCCGGATGCATTGATATTCCCCTTTTTTTCATTCTAGTTATTGGCACGGGAACGGATGAAGAAGATTAGAAATCCAATCAAATATATATGATTAATCCCCTCTTCTTTAGTTTCTTTTTTTTTTTAGAATTCGAATAGAATAAATAAATTATAAAAGAGAACGAATAAAGGTGGATTCGGCCTCAGTGAAACTCGGAATCTGGACTAGGCTTCAATGGAATTGAATTATTAATTCAATTCCATTTCTATTTTCTATTAATAATAGAGTGAGATAAAAATGGAAATAGAATGGCTAAGCTGGGGGCAACAATATCATACATGATACTTAAATAAAACATGATACTTAAATAAAAACGGAAATACTGTACTGCGATTCGAACTATATTTCGAAATCATTGTATTACTTAATTATTACTGTACTATATTCATTATTAATTGGAACGAAATCTTTCATAATTGGATTTCAAATTCTCAACTTATATATATATATTTGCTCCTTTCTTCTTTTTAGCTTCGAATCCGAAAATAGAAGAGTTAAGTGAATCAAAAACCCAAAGGAGGTTCATGGCCAAGGGTAAAGATATCCGAGTAACGGTTATTTTGGAATGTACCAGTTGTGCTCAAAAGAGTGTTAATAAGGAATCAACAGGTATTTCCAGATATATTACTCAAAAGAATCGACATAATACACCTAGTCGATTGGAATTGAGAAAATTTTGTCCCCGCTGTTACAAACATATTATTCATGCAGAGATAAAGAAATAGAAAAAAATGGATCGCTTGTGTGTCACCCGTCTAAGCTAAGGAACATGAAAAAATGATCTATTTTTCATATATATAACATAAAATTATATATAACATTATATACATATGTTAAAAAAAAAAGAAAGTCAGAATATAAATAAAACAAATCTTTTTTTGTAAGAAATAGAATTTTCGGGATAGGAATAAACAAACCATGGATAAATCTAAGCGACTCTTTCTTAAATCCAAGCGATCTTTTCGTAGGCGTTTGCCCCCGATCCAATCGGGGGATCGAATTGATTATAAAAACATGAGTTTAATTAGTCGATTTATTAGTGAACAAGGAAAAATATTATCTAAACGGGTGAATAGATTGACCTTAAAACAACAACGATTAATTACGATTGCTATAAAACAAGCTCGTATTTTATCTTCGTTACCTTTTCTTAATAATGAAAAAAAAATTCTTAATAATGAAAAACAAAAACAATTTGAAAAAAAACGAGTCGACCGCTAGAACTACTACTACAGGTCTTAAAAAAAAAACAGAGTGACTCTTCAATTTAATTCAAAATTGAATCTAAACTCAAATCCAATGTGGATTGATGTTTTGTTCGAAAACTACGACAATCCAATTTTGGTTGTTGTGTTGTAAGAAAAAAAAATAATCGATGAAGAAGAAAAAATCTTTTTTTTTTTGAGCGTGGTTGTTCATTTTGATGACTTTATCATATGAATTCTATTTTATCATACAAATCCCTACTCTCCTACCTTCTCGGAGTTCAGTCTCCGGGGAATTGTTTTTTTATGATCTCGTTGGCAATCATAAAAAAACAATTCCCCTTTAATATAGCTATTTGTGCAACCATTTTACGATTAAGAAGCAATTGTCTCTTGTACAGATTATACAATAAATTACGATAACTATCGTATATTTTTTTTGGATTCTCACCAATTACTGCATTTATTCGATTGATCCACAAACCGCGAAAATCTCTTTTTTTCCTATTTCTATCCCGATTAGCCGAAACCAAAGCTTTTATTTTCTGTTGAGTAATAGTTCGAGTAAGTCTTGAATGAGCCCCGCGAAAGCTTGATGTAAATAAACGAACTTTTGTCCTCCGTTTCCGAGCTATATATCCTCGTTTAATTCTGGTCATTGAATAAATGAGACTTTGATGAATAACTATTTGATTTCTTTTCTTTCAGTTATTCTTTTCCCCTTCCTAGTCTATTAATAACAAAAACGGATTCTTCCAATGTATAAAATAAAAATCCCAATGGCTTTTGCTACTATAACCTTCCCAACCACGATTTTTTTCTTTTTATTTTTTCTAAGCATTTAACCTCGAAATAAGAAATTGTATTGATCCTAGGTATCAAAAAAACATAGTAAATAAAATAGAAATCGATAAAGAAATGGTGGGTTACATCGTTTCTATGATTACATTTTAAACGGCGAGGTCCTCTCTATACACCGGAGCCCCTTCCTTTCATTTAATCAATGTTATTGTTAACTTGTATAGTTCACACTCTTTTCTTTGGCTCTACCCATGAAATTTCTAGTACTAGGTTTTTCACAACGAAATCTAGCTATACGGTAACGGTATTTAAATATGAAAATTTGCTGGATAGCTGACCCTCTTAGTCCGTTCTTGCAAAAATAAGGGCATAATTTTTCCGCTTTTTAATTGAAATAGGATTTTCCCCGCTTAATGGGTAACCATTTGCTACCAATGGGGGAGTCTTTCTCGTCTTAAATTGCAAATTGAGGTGATTGGGTTTGCACCAATCGAAACCATAAATTTGATACACAATAGAAGAATATATATATTCTTCATTTTTTTTAAGTTAAGATAGTGAATCGAAGAAATCCATTCACTATCTTAACCGATCGCCGATACTGGAAGAATTTTTCCTTTATTTTTTTCTTAGTCTATGATCTGAACGAGTCGCACATACACCCTAGTACACGTTCCTCGGCGCTGAGGGCATCCCCGAAGAGCGGGGGATTTCGTGACATTTCGGATTGGCTGTCTTGTGTTTCTAATAAGTTGTTTCATAGTTGGCATGGTGAGTCGTATACATAATGAGCTGGTTTAGATCAATCCTAACCCGATGATTATTAATTACTTATATTCTATTAATAAATTAATTAATAGTAATAAATTAATTAATAGAAATATTATATTAAATCCGATAAGAAGATTAAGAAGATAAAATCGAATCTCAAATCTGTATTTGCGCGGAATCCTTGCTGCTAATTTTTTTTTATTCAACCGCTACAAGATCAACAATTCCGTGGGCTTGGGCTTCTGCTGCTGACATAAAAACATCCCTTTCCATGTCTTCGGATACAAGCCATAAAGGTTTGCCCGTTCTTTGTACATAAACCCTTGTGATAGTTTCGCGTAGTTTCAGTAGTTCTTCCGCTTCCAGGATAAATTCTCCCGTTTGTGCCTCATAAAAAGAACTAGCGGGTTGATGGATCATTACCCTGATGATATAACATAATAAGACTTTCCTTCCTCTAGCCTTATCGTGCGGGAGAGATAAAAAAAAGCACAAACAAAGATACATTTGAACAACCGTACAGGCTTCTTTTGCGTATTGCATACGGCTCTACTGTGGAATTTTTTTTATCTTCCATGGAAGAAATAGAAAATATACTGGGTCTATCAGACCCAGATCAGTAAATGATCCAATAACCACCCTTCCTTTTTGGAGTATTTAAAAAATTCTATGATGGTTCCGTTGCTTTATTATTTCGTCTGCTATTCAGCAATCCCAAAGTTTCTTTTTTTTTTTCAAAAATAGTTAAAAAAAAGTTTGTGACACTGAAATAGGCTCCCGATAGATCCGAAAAAATCGTAAATATGCCTTTTTTCATACTACTCTTTCGATACAAAATCGAATGGTTTTGAAAAAAAAAATAGCATATCGAACTCGAAGTGCCATGCTATTATTACTTAATATTCATATGGCGAAGGCATAGTCTTCTTTTTTTTCTCAAATAAAATAAAAGACTCATTGGCGCCAAGCGTGAGGGAATGCTAGACGTTTGGTAATTTCTCCTCCTGCCAAAATAAAAGATCCCATTGAAGCGGCTAATCCCATGCATACTGTCTGTACATCTGGTTGTACAAATTGCATAGTATCATAAATTGCTATTCCGGGTATTACCCACCCGCCTGGAGAATTTATAAACAGATACAAATCTTTGTTATCGTCCTCTATACTGAGATATACCATAAGGCCAATAAGTTGATTCGATATTTCACTATCAACCTCTTGGCCTAAAAAAAGGAGTCTTTCTCGATAAAGTCGGTTGATTAGGATAAAATTTTATCCCTTAAGAGCCGTACATGCACCTTTTGATGCACACGGTTCACAAAAAATCGTAAAAAGAAATCAATGTGTAGATTTCGACCTTCTTTAATGGACTTTTTTTTTCGAACTTCTAACGAAGGGAAAGGTCTTTTTCTTACATTTTTGAGAAAGACTACTTTTGACTCCCTTATCTATATTATATCTATATCTATCTATATCTATTCAATTTTATTCCATATATAATAGAATATAAGAAAAAAAAATAATGTACTAAACTTATTGAACAAACTTCTCATTGATGTATTGTTTTCATCGAGATCGAATCCAAATCGCAATGTAATTTTCTTGTTTCTGAATGGGCTTCTTCAATTCTTTTAGGTTTCTGTTCTACTCTGAGTAAAGATCTGCCCGATTTGGATTTGCACATATAGGACAAATACTGCAATACCACGTCTTTTTGCTACGACTTCCCTTTTTTCTGAATCTCTTATTTCATGTTTTCTGCCAACTATATGACATGATAGAAGTCGTAATCGTAGATATATTACCAATTAATTGGTTTTTTTCTAAACAGAGCCTGGATGCTTCATTTTATTGGTCCAACCAAGCCAACCATAAATTATTCTAAATTTAGAATAGTAATCTGGATACCCCCTCCAAAAACAAAAAAAATCGATTTAAACGCACTTCACGCTCCAAATTTTTGATGATTCAATCAATCTTTTAGGGGGTGAAAGAGAGGATATCTCGATCAGGGGAGAGAACGGGGAAATCCCATATGACCCACTATATCTGACAAGTCGCACTATATGTCAACCCAAGATGCATCTTCCTCTCCAGGACTTCGAAAGGGAACTTTAGGAACACCAATAGGCATAACATGGAGAAAAAATGAAGTAATATATCTCACTTTGATGTAGAAACGTAAGAATGAGTTTATTGTGTTAAAAATGATTTGTCTTTATCATATTGTTTTTTTAAATCATAAATCAAAAAAGAAGAAAAAATGAAAAAAGGAAAGTTCTTACGAACAGGTTCTTTGAGTGATAAACAAATATGTCTGCATTCACTGATAGAAACATTCATATAAACATAGGGTCAACCCCCCGCCATTGCGTATTGTTACTTATCGGGTATAGAATAGATTTGCTTCTTTTTGTTCCTATGAATATAATTGTTCCATTATTACTAAAAAACTAAAACAAATATTAATCCTTTACCCCAGATAATCTACTAAAAAAAGGGGGGTTCCATAGTATATTTCCAGTGCAATAAAGTTACATAGTGTCTATTTTTTGTTGATATAAGAGGTATTTTCATGGGTTTGCCTTGGTATCGTGTTCATACCGTTGTATTAAATGATCCTGGCCGTTTGCTTTCTGTCCATATAATGCATACAGCTCTGGTTGCTGGTTGGGCCGGTTCGATGGCTTTATATGAATTAGCAGTTTTTGATCCCTCTGACCCTGTTCTTGACCCAATGTGGAGACAGGGTATGTTCGTTATACCCTTCATGACCCGTTTAGGAATAACCAATTCGTGGGGCGGTTGGAGTATCACAGGGGGGACTATAACGAATCCGGGTATTTGGAGTTACGAAGGTGTGGCCGGGGCACATATTGTGTTTTCAGGCTTGTGCTTTTTGGCGGCTATCTGGCATTGGGTCTATTGGGATCTAGAAATCTTTTGTGATGAACGTACAGGAAAACCCTCTTTGGATTTGCCAAAAATCTTTGGAATTCATTTATTTCTTGCAGGGGTGGCTTGTTTTGGTTTTGGCGCATTTCATGTAACAGGATTGTATGGTCCTGGAATATGGGTGTCCGATCCTTATGGACTAACCGGAAGGGTACAATCCGTAAATCCCGCATGGGGTGTGGAAGGTTTTGATCCTTTTGTTCCGGGGGGAATAGCCTCTCATCATATTGCAGCAGGGACATTGGGTATATTAGCGGGCCTTTTCCATCTTAGTGTGCGTCCACCCCAACGTCTATACAAAGGGTTGCGTATGGGAAATATTGAAACCGTCCTTTCCAGTAGTATTGCTGCTGTCTTTTTTGCAGCTTTTGTTGTTGCTGGAACTATGTGGTATGGTTCGGCAACTACCCCGATTGAATTATTTGGTCCCACTCGTTATCAATGGGATCAGGGATACTTCCAGCAAGAAATATATCGAAGAGTTGGTGCTGGGCTAGCCGAAAATCAAAGTGTATCAGAAGCTTGGTCTAAAATTCCCGAAAAATTAGCTTTTTATGATTATATCGGCAATAATCCGGCAAAAGGAGGATTGTTTAGAGCAGGCTCAATGGACAATGGAGATGGAATAGCCGTCGGTTGGTTAGGACATCCTATCTTTAGAGATAAAGAGGGGCGTGAACTTTTTGTACGTCGTATGCCAACTTTTTTTGAAACATTTCCAGTTGTTTTGGTAGACGGAGACGGAATTGTTAGAGCCGATGTTCCTTTTCGAAGGGCAGAGTCGAAGTATAGTGTCGAACAAGTAGGTGTAACTGTTGAGTTCTATGGTGGTGAACTCAATGGAGTCAGTTATAGTGATCCCGCTACTGTGAAAAAATATGCTAGACGTGCTCAATTGGGTGAAATTTTTGAATTAGATCGTGCTACTTTGAAATCGGATGGTGTTTTTCGTAGCAGTCCAAGGGGTTGGTTTACTTTTGGACATGCTTCATTTGCTCTGCTCTTCTTTTTCGGGCATATTTGGCATGGTGCTAGAACCTTGTTCAGAGATGTTTTTGCTGGTATCGACCCAGATTTGGATGCTCAAGTAGAATTTGGAGCATTCCAAAAACTTGGAGATCCAACTACAAGAAGACAAGTAGTCTGATAGAACATTCTTTTGTTCCTTTTCGACTTTTTTTGTTGTGATTTGAATTTTACATAGGGAACCGCATAAATCTTAATTTGAATCATTGCGTTTTGTTTTACTCTTGCTCTTTCTTTTTCTTTATCCGGGAGATGATCCCAAATAAACAGGTATGAAAGCTATAATTGTAAACCACGATCAAATCTATGGAAGCATTGGTTTATACATTCCTCTTAGTCTCGACTTTAGGAATCATTTTTTTTGCTATCTTTTTTAGAGAACCCCCTAAAGTTCCAACTAAAAAGACGAAATGATTTTTCATTATCTCAATTGAAGTAATGAGCCTCCCAATATTGGGAGGCTCATTACTTCAACTAGTCCCCATGTTCTTCGAATGGATCTCTTAGTTGTTGAGAGGGTTGCCCAAAAGCAGTATATAAGGCATACCCAGTAAAACTTACAAGTAAACCAGATATAGAGATGGCAACTAGGGTTGCTGTTTCCATTATTATATAATTTCAAGACCACAATGGATCTATAGGATAAGATCCTTTATTTACAGTGAAATGATATACAAAGTCAACAGATCTCAATGAATAAAAAATAGGATTTATGGCTACACAAACCGTTGAGGGTAGTTCTAGATCTGGTCCAAGACGAACTGCTATAGGGAATTTATTGAAACCGTTGAATTCAGAATATGGTAAAGTAGCTCCCGGGTGGGGGACTACCCCTTTGATGGGTGTTGCAATGGCTCTATTTGCCATATTTCTATCTATTATTTTGGAAATTTATAATTCGTCTATTTTACTGGACGGAATTTCTATGAATTAGATTCACAAGAACCGACTAATTAGCTTTTCAATAGAAAGTAAAGTGAAGCATTTATGTCTTTGATTTTTAGCCCATTCCATTTTGATTTGGTAGTTCGACCGTGGAATTTTTTTGTTTCTGTATTTCCGGAATATGAGTGTGTGACTTGTTATAATTGATCCTAGTGATAGTACAGAACAAAAAATGGATCTGTCATCTTGATAGAGATGGTTTTACCCCGTCCGATATTTATTCTAGTATCTGGAGCACGGAATATAGAAAATCGATTCTAAAGCATTAGAACTATGATTCATACTTAATATTTAGACCTCGCAACCGGACTTCAAAAATTTTTTC